GAAAGAGCCTAAGCAACGAATTTATCAAGCGAATTGAAGCTCTAGACAAGGGTTCTCTTGATGATGTACTTGAAAAAAGGACTAGATTGTACAATGATGGGACTGAGCAAAACTGCTTACCAAAAGTGTATGATCCTTTTTTGAGCGGACCCCACCGTGGAACAATTAGAAATTTCGATTTGGACTCAAGCATCAACAATCCTTTAAACAACCCGATAGAAGATTCCCTAACAAGCATGTGGAATAAGCTTAAGCTTCAAGATATCCTTCCTAATGATTTCCGAGAATTTGAAGATCAAGAAGACAAAAGGAAAGAAGATCAAGAAAACAAAAAAAGTGAAGATCAACAACAAAAAGAATATCAATATCAAAGTGCATTAAGTGCATTTGAAGACGAAGATAAAGAATATCAAAGTGCATTTGAAGATGAAGATCGAGAAATTCGAAGTGAATTTGCAGGGGAACCAAGGCCTAATACGGCTTTGAATTTAAACGAAAATGATGAAATCGAAAATGATGAAATTGAAAACCTTGAAATTGCAATCGAAAACTTTGAAATCGAAAAAAAGGTTCCTCGATGGTCATACAAATTGAACGTGGATTGGGGGGATTTGGAAAACGAGCCAAAAGACAATGAAGAAGAGGAAAATCAGGCTTATGATATTTGTTCACCAGAAGTAAGACGCGTAGTCATTTATACTGAGAAAGAGACTGAGAACGAGACTGAGAACGAGACTGAGAAAGAGACGGAGACTGGTGCGAATGCTAGGACTATCGAAAAAAATACTAAGACTACTACTGACGAAGATAAGACAGATAAAACTGCCGAGAATGCTCGGACTATCGAAAATCCTAAGACTACTACTGACGAAGATAAGACAGATAAGACTGCCGAGAATATTAAGACTACTACTGACGAAGATAAGACAGATAAAACTGCCGAGAATGCTCGGACTATTGAAAATCCTAAGAATACTATTAAGGATAAGGAAGATAAGAAGGAGGAGGAGGAACCGGAAGAAATTGCTTTGCTTTCCTATCTAGAAGAACCAGATTTTGATCGCGATTTAATTAAAGGATCCATGCGAGCTCAACGACAACGAAGACAGAGAGACAGAGATTACCTTTTAGTAAAACTGAGATTTGTCTGATTATATTAGGAATGGCTATCTCTTGTTCTACGGAATCAGAGGATGTCAATCAAAATATTGCCTCCTTTTGGCGACAATGTTTCATACTCGGGTTGGGACTTGGTTTCTGTTGGCATTGCTCCGCGGAGTAGGCTTATTCTTTTTCTTTCTGTTCTCATCGAAAAAGAAAGTAAAAGAAAACGTCACTATAGCTATAGTAAGTAGTAAATTACTAAAAAAAGAAAAATGGATAAATAAAATAAATAAAAGAAAAGATAAGAAGAAATTCGACCGCCCCCCATATATTTTATCCCCTCTCCTACAAAGAAACTTATAACACCAACCCCGTTCGTAATTCCATCAATTACCCCTCTATCAAAAAAAGACATTTGTTCTGCTAACCTTCTTATGCCACTAATAAAGATAGTTTTATAAAAAGCTTCAATATAAGCACAATTATATGACCAATTATAGAGAATATTGATTTTTTGGTCCCAGAAGAGTCTTTTAGGCCCCGTTTTCATAAATAAATTCATTAAGCCAAAATTATGAAAAGATGAATAAACAGGCCTATATAAAAGAGACGCTATAAATATTCCAAAAAAGGCTATACTTACTGAAAAAAATGCATTTGTGACAAATTCATACGAATCCATAGAATTGTTTGAATTTGACTGTAAAAAAGTTATCGTCGGAGCTAACCATTTTGATAATATATCAAAATAGACTTCCTTTTGATCAAAAGGAAGTCCTATGGATCCGATGAAACAAGTAAATAAAACCAATACAATAAGTGGAAATAGCATTGTATTGTCCGATTCCTGGGGATAGATTGAATTTTTTTTATTGGAAAAAAGAGTAATAGTAAAAAGAGGTCGCATCACATTTCTTGCATTCCCATGAATTGGATACCCTTTTTTCAAAAAAAGGGAAACGCTTTCAATATTATTTATTGTTGATAAAAGCAAATTTGCTTTTATCAATTTCAATCCATCTTTACCCCATATAGATAGTGAGTAGAACGAGCTATTTTTTTTGCCGTTAAAATTTTGAAAATAAACGTTTAAATGCCCCTCAAAAGTCAGTAAATACATTCGAAACATATAAAATGCAGTTAAACCCGCCGTGAAAGAAGCTATTATCGCAAAAAGAGGCGAATATCCCCAGCTATCATAAAGAATCTCGTCTTTGGACCAAAAACAAGCAAGAGGTGGAATACCACAAAGAGAAAGTGTACCTAACAAAAAGGAAGTTTTTGTAATTGGTAAATATTTTGTTAAACCCCCCATAAGAGCCATATTCTGGATTTTTTCTGGCGAATATCCAATACAGGTTTCCATTGAATGAATAATGGATCCAGAACCTAAAAATAATAATGCTTTCGAATAGGCATGGGTGATCAAATGAAATAAAGCCACTCGATAAGATCCCATACCTAAAGCTAACATAGTATAACCCAATTGAGATATTGTAGAATAGGCTAAACTTCTCTTAATGTCTCTTTGAGCAAGAGCCAAAGTAGCCCCTAATAGTAATGTTATCATACCTATTAAAGAAATAAAATTCATTACGTAGGGTATAGATATAAAAAGAGGAATAAGTCGAGCTACAAGAAAAATTCCTGCTGCTACCATAGTAGCAGCATGGATAAGAGCTGATATAGGAGTAGGCCCTTCCATGGCATCAGGTAACCATACATGAAGGGGAAATTGTGCCGATTTAGCAACTGCACCAACGAATAATAGGGAGGCAAAGAAAGTAAGAAATAAAGAATTGAACCCATCATTATCAATCAAATTTTTGGTTATTTCGAACAAATTTCGAAAGTCGAAACTACCCGTTATAAAATAAAAACCCAAGATTCCTAATAATAAACCAAAGTCCCCTACGCGATTAGTTACAAAGGCTTTTTGACAAGCACTTGCCGCAATAGGTCGTGTGAACCAAAAACCTATTAATAGAAAGGAACACATTCCAACCAATTCCCAAAAAAAATAAATTTGTATCAAATTAGAACTAGTTACTAATCCCAACATAGAAGCATTAGACAAACTCATATAAGCAAAAAATCTCAAATATCCTTGATCATGAGACATATAATTGTCACTATAAATAAGAACCATTATCCCAACAGTAGTAATTAATAATAACATAATGGAAGTAAGCGGATCTATCAAATAGCCAAATTCTAAGGAAAAATCATTATGGATAGTCCAGGACCATACATATTGATGAGCAATACTGACGTTTATTTGATAAATAGCCAGATCCGCTGAAAAAATCATAATGATACTGAGTAATAAAACACTAGGAAAAACCCACATACGGCGAAGGCTTTTTGTCGCGGTCGGAAAAAGGAGAAGTCCCACTCCTATAGCAATAGGAACTGGGAGTGGAACAAAAGGTATGATCCATGCATATTGATATGTATGTTCCATAAAAAAAGAAAACTTTTTGTATTTTTTTTTTTATTATTTAATTGTTTCCGATTCACCAGTTCTTATCTCTTGGGGAAAAAGCAAAAAAGAATTGAATAAAGAAAATGACGATTTAAATTAAATAGAAATCAAATCGCATATAACTGAAAAAAAAAAGAAAACAAATAAATTATGAAAAATATTATTTATTATCAAGTCAAGTATCACTCAACCAATTAATATAACAACTAACTCATTGACTCGTTCTAATTTGAAAATGGAAATTTTGACAATTTTTACAATAGCGTTTTTTATTTTTCAAGCAGGTAGGTTTCATGAAACTTTTTGATCTATTTTTTGTTAATTTAATATAACACGACGAAACTATCTGGAGATACTCAATCAAATCCCTTTTATTATTAAATTAATAAGAATAAGCAATTAAATTGCTATATCTATAGCAGCAAGAAATGGAGATCGTCGAAATAAATCTTAATGCGAAGAGAAGATAAGATATATTAAATAGTAACAAAGAAAAATGAGAAAAATGATTCTTTACTTTTGATTTTGTATGTACGGATATTTTATCTAATACAGTAAAAAATCTCTATTTTGATCAATACAAGTCTTACCCAGTCCCAGTTAACTATAATATAGTAAATAACCTCTTTATTTTTTTCTGTTTTCATTTTTAATGATGATTCCAAAAAAACGTATTCGTCAAAATATTTGTAAATTCAAAAAGGTGCTGGGCGACAGTAAAAGAATTTGCTTTTGCAAGATATCTTTTTTCCGGGAATTTTCAATTTTTTTTTTGTGCGACTAATCGAAAAAAGTAATGTAGTAAAGCATTGAACTATTCTAAATTGAATGCCGACGAATCGCTCAATTTGCTAATTTCATTTAGTAAATTAGTAAAATAATAGGAAGTATTCCCATCAATTTATATTATCTTTCTTTATTTATTGGGGTAAATGGCTACTCAGGATTTTGTATATATTTTTTATATTAATTATATACATAAAATATATATATATTCTATAATCTATTTACCGAATATTGCAATAACCAAAATAAATGATTATTTTTACTTAATACTTAAGTAAAATTGAGTTCAAGGTATAAGTATAACATTTTTATCTTTCGTTTTTTTTTTTTTTTTGTAAGTTTTTGTGGGATAGGGATTAGAATCTTTCCTATCTATTCACTTTTTCAAATGAAAATAATACAAAAACTCAAAAAAGTCTTCTTTTTTGAGTTTTAGGAAGGTTTTCATTTTTCATTTGAATATAGAATATATCTCGCATAAAGATAGAGAAAAAATTCTCAAAAAAGAAGAATTGGGTCACGATCTAGTTAAGACGGGTAAATTCTCGAAGAGCTTCCCTTTTAACTAGATAAAAAAAGCATTGGATTATGAAAACTTACACTATTTCACAACTAAAGATTCTTTTTTCTTTTTCTTTTATTGAATATGTTCAAATAGTTATTATTTTTTTATTATTATAGTAAGTCTTTATTCATTTTTTTTCTAAAGCTAAGGGATACTAATTCAATCCTGCCATCTCAACGATTGAATATTGAATATAGATGGGCTATTATGATTTCGAGCACGCCGCTATGGTGAAATTGGTAGACACGCTGCTCTTAGGAAGCAGTGCTAGAGCATCTCGGTTCGAGTCCGAGTGGCGGCATCTTCAAAAAGAACTAAAATAGATCCTATTCTATAATGAATTGAATTCTTGAATTCCATATTTACTTTTAGGATTTTTATGATATTTTTGACTTTAGAACATATATTAACTCACGTCTCTTTTTCGATTGTTTCAATTGTAACTACTATTTATTTGATGACCTTATTAGTCCACGAAGTTGTTGGACTATATGATTCGTCAGAAAAAGGGATGAAAGCTTCTTTTTTGTGTATAACAGGATTTTTAGTGATTCGGTGGATTTATTCAGGTCATTTCCCCTTAAGTGATTTATATGAATCATTAATGTTCCTTTCGTGGAGTTTTTCCATGATTCATTTAGTTCCCTATTTTAGGAACCATAAAAATCATTTAAGTACAATAACCACGCCAAGTGCTATTTTTACCCAAGGGTTTGCTACTTCAGGTCTTTTAACTGAAATTCATCAATCCACAAAATTAGTACCCGCTCTCCAATCTCAGTGGTTAATGATGCACGTAAGTATGATGGTATTGAGCTACGCAGCTCTTCTATGCGGATCTTTATTATCAATGGCCCTTCTAGTAATTACATTTCGAAAAAACCTAGAGATTCTTGGTAAAATTCATTATTTATTAACGGGGCCATTTTATTCTGGCGAGACAAAATACATGAATGAAATAAGCAATGTTGTGCGAAATCCTTTTTTTATTTCGTTTAGAAATTATCATAGGTATCAATTCATTCATCAATTGGATTTTTGGGGTTGTCGTATCATTAGTCTAGGTTTTCTCTTTTTAACCATCGGTATCCTTTCCGGAGCAGTGTGGGCTAATGAAGCGTGGGGGTCATATTGGAATTGGGATCCCAAGGAAACTTGGGCATTTATTACTTGGGCTATATTTGGGATTTATTTACATACTCGAACAAATAAGAATTTGCAAGGCATAAACTCTGCAATTGTGGCTTCTACGGGATTTCTTATAATTTGGATATGCTATTTCGGGATAAATCTATTAGGAATAGGACTACATAGTTATGGTTCATTCACATTAACTTCTAATTGAAGAAGGATCCTTAGAAATCGAATACAGGGACAGGGGGATAGCGTATATAACAAAAGTTTGTAAGAGTTTTTGTTTGAGAACCATAAAGTTTTTTACGGTTCTCAAACAAAAACTCCAAACGTATCTAATTCAATCAAGTTTTTTTTACTTGATAGATATCTTATTATATTATTCTTTTATTTTTTTGATAAAAACAAAGTATCTATAAAAAAAAATAATTAGATAAAAGAATTTCTACCTTGTCAACTGATAGGGAAAAAACGAAATCTGGATAAATACCAATACCAATTATTGGTAAAAGTATACAAATCGAAACAAAAAGTTCTCGCGGTCCGGAATCAAAAAAATGAGAGTTTGGGGCATGAAATTGTTTGTATCCATAGAAAATCTGACGTAACATAGATAATGAATAGATAGGAGTTAATATCATTCCAATTGCCGTTAGAAATGTAATGGGTATTTTTGACATGAAAAAATATTTTTGGCTAGTTATTATTCCAAAAAATACTACCAATTCCGCAAAAAAACCGCTCATTCCTGGCAATGCAAGAGAAGCCATTGAGAAACTACTAAATAATGTAAATATTTTTGGCATTGGGATAGCTATTCCTCCCATTTTGTCGAGAGAAACAAGACGTATTCTATCATAACTCGTTCCTGCCAAGAAAAAAAGCGCAGCGCCAATAAATCCATGAGAGATCATTTGTAAAATAGCCCCATTGAGTCCCGCATCTGTTATGGAACTAATTCCTATAATTGTGAAACCCATATGAGATACGGAAGAATAAGCAATTCTCTTTTTTAAATTATGTTGACCAGGAGATGTTGAAGCTGCATAGATTATTTGAATTGTCCCTATTATCATCAACCCGGGAGAAAATAGAGAATGAGCGTGGGGTAATAATTCCATATTGATACGAACTAATCCATATGCTCCCATTTTTAATAAGATTCCGGCTAAAAGCATACATGTACTATAATGTGCTTCTCCGTGGGTATCCGGTAACCATGTATGTAGGGGTATGATTGGAAGTTTTACAGCATAAGCAATAAAAAATCCAAGATATAATAGTATTTCCAATACTACAGGATATGATTGATTAGCTAATGTTTCAAACTGTAATGTCGGTTCATTAGAAGCATATAAACTCATACCCAGAACTCCGATTAAGAGAAAAATAGAACCCCCCGCAGTATACAAAATAAACTTTGTAGCTGAGTACAAACGTTTCTTCCCGCCCCACATAGAAAGAAGTAGGTAGACAGGAATTAATTCCAACTCCCACATAATGAAAAAAAGTAAAAGATCTCGAGAGGAAAATGATCCTATTTGACCGCTATACATTGCTAACATTAGGAAATGGAACAATCGTGAATCTCGAGTAACCGGCCAAGCCGCTAAAGTAGCTAGAGTGGTAATAAATCCCGTCAGTAAAATGGGTCCTATGGAAAGTCCATCGATTCCGAGTCTCCAGTGAAAATCAAAAATATTTATCCATTTATAATCCTCTTCCAATTGGATTAATGGATCGTCCAATTGAAAATGATAACAGAATGCATAGGTGGTTAGAAGGAGTTCTAATAGACAAATACAAATAGTATACCACCTAATTACCTTATTTCCTCTATGAGGGAAAAAGAAAATGAGAGAGCCCGCGAATATCGGCAAAACAACAATTATTGTTAACCAAGGAAAAGAATTCGTGGTAAAGACAAGATACACTTTGGACAGAAAAACCCATACTCGATATTATATATATCTAATTATGTATTTTTCGAGTATGGGTTTTTGTCGGTAAAGAAAAATAAAAAGAGTGCAAGTAGAATTTTTTGCAAGGTATCAATAAGCTAGACCCATGCTGCGAGTTGTCTCATGCCATAAATAAACCCGTACACTCAGGAAATCCGTTGGACAGGCGGATTCACACCTTTTACAACCCACGCAGTCTTCTGTTCTTGGAGCAGAAGCAATTTGTTTAGCTTTGCATCCGTCCCAAGGTATCATTTCTAATACATCTGTGGGGCAAGCTCGTACACATTGGGTACACCCTATGCATGTATCATAAATCTTTACTGAATGTGACATTGGATCTATCCATTTTTTGAACATCATAAATTTTCGATCTAGTTCTAGTAAAATAACTTAGTATTAGTAAATGAAATACATTTAAACACCAGATGAATCAACGATTTCCATTTACTAGAATGAGTTTGTAATCAATCTACTTCTGTATCTGCTCATGAGAGAGGACCAAGATACTTCGCCTTCTTAGATTTTCAAAAATAGCGTCTATTCTTTTCTTTATCTATATGCCTACGATTACTGCTATTTATTTAACAAATTTGATTGATTGATACGAGTTGATTTTCTATTACGATGAATTGACGAAACAATAGCTAATCCAATAGCCGCTTCAGCGGCTGCAATACCTATAACAAAAATCGAGAAAATGTCTCCTTTTAATTGACGACTATCAAAAAAATCAGAAAATGTTATGAAATTCAAATTCACTGCATTCAGTATAAGCTCAAGACACATAAGCGCTCTAATCATATTTCGACTTGTAATCAATCCATAGATACCCATAGATAATAAATAGGCGCTCAAAACAAGTATATGCTCGAGCATCATTGAACTACCCCGCACCAATTCAATCTTGATTCATTTCAATATGAACAATAATGTAACTGAACTGATAGAGTATACCAAGTATGTAATGAAAATATTGGTAATAGACCTAACTAAAACATTTCCATTTTATACATGAACAAGCTAAAAGAAGCATTAAAATAAAAAAGAAAAGAAAGGAAATCCTTAGTTTTTTTTTATGAGTATTTATTACTGACGAGTTATAGCAATTGCGCCTATCAAGGCAACTAAAAGAATTATAGAAATAAGTTCAAATGGAAGAAAAAAATCCGTTGATAAATGAATCCCAATTTGTTGACCATTATTTATCAAATCCTGTTCTAGAATTTGGTTTGATCTTGTGGTCCAAATAATTCCGTACCATGATGTATCTGAAATAGTAGTAATTAGTGAAAAAAAAAGACTTGTACAAACTAGTGAAGTGATCCCATCCCCCGCAGTCCAAAGGTGGGCATCATTGGAATATTCTGAACGATTCATGAACATCACAGCAAAAACGATTAGGACATTTATGGCTCCCACGTAAATAAGTAGCTGTGCCGCAGCTAGAAAATAGGAATTCGAAAGAATATGGAATAAGGATATACAAACAAGCACCAATCCCAACGAAAAGGCAGAATAAATAGGATTGGTAAGTAATACTACTCCTAGACCACCGACTATAAGACCCAACCCTAAAAATACTAAGAGAAAATCATGTATTGGCGCAGGTAAATCCATTTTTTATTTTATGTAAATATGTAAAATTAAGAGAGAAATTCAGCCGAAATCCTTCATGACCTTATTGACCCGACCGAGAAAAAAGACATTATCCTATTTTTTAATACGTTTCTAGTTTCTAATTGAATGAAATCCTTTTATAGGGTGTTAGTTGATGTAGATACACTTAGTCATTTTACTTGCATCTGCTTTTTCTATACGAAAAAACGAAAAAATGCAATTTCATTTATAGATTTCGAAAGCCTCATATATTTTAGAATTTTTAACACAAAGCAAGCCCCGATTCTTAACAATCTTAGGATTCTTAGGTTTAGGTATTGATTAAGCAAACTTCGCTTCCTCAAGTTCAATCAAAACCAAATTTGACTAATCTAATTAAGTAATTGTTATTGAATGAACAGAATTACCCACGCTTTTTGTTATTGGAATCGAATTCATAATTGTTTGAATTGTGTAATCTCCAATTATTGACATTGGTAATCGACCCAAAGCAATTTGATTATAATTTAATTCGTGACGATCATAAGTAGAAAGCTCATATTCTTCAGTCATTGATAAACAGTTTGTTGGACAATACTCGACGCAGTTACCACAAAATATACATATTCCAAAATCAATACTGTAATTAAGCAATCGTTTCTTTCGAATATTCGTTTCCAATTTCCAATCAACAACAGGTAGATCTATAGGGCATACACGAACACATACTTCACAAGCAATACATTTATCAAATTCAAAATGTATTCGACCACGAAAACGCTCCGATGTGATGAATTTTTGATAAGGATAGTGAATAGTTACCGGCAAACGATTCGCATGAGATAGGGTAATCAAAAAACTTTGGCCAATATACCTCGTAGCTCGTACTGTTTGTTGACCATAATTCATGAACCCAGTTACCATAGGGAGCATATCGTGAATATCTCTGAATAAATTTCATGTTTCTTTCTATTGGTTGAGAGAAGTTATGAAGCTATACTATCATATCCTAAAAATCCCATGCCATGCCTTTCCATTATAATGAAAGGAGTTGGAACGAAGTTGTTAATAAAAAATTCCCCAAAGAAATAGGTAAAAGAAATTTCCACCCAAGATTCAATAGTTGGTCCATTCTCAGCCTAGGTAAAGTCCATCTTGTTGTGATAGGAATGAACAGGAACAAAAAAGCTTTAGCTAATGTAATAAAAATACCTATTGTCGTTCCAAAGACTCTACACACTTCATTATTTCCGAAAAGCTCAGGAATGAGTATGTACGGAATAGAAAAATTCCAACCACCCAAGTAAAGAACTGTTACAAATAATGAAGAAACTAGTAGGTTTAGATAGGAAGCAAGGTAAAATAAAGCAAATTTCATACCCGAATATTCGGTTTGATAACCCGCAACTAGTTCTTCCTCTGCTTCCGGTAAATCAAAAGGTAATCTCTCACATTCCGCTAGGGAAGAAATTAGAAAAACCATAAACCCTATAGGTTGACGCCACAGATTCCACCCCCAAAAACCATATTTTGATTGCGCCTCAACTATATCAACTGTACTTGAACTGTTAGATAATTCTAGTCGATGGTAACATCACTCTTCCCGTCGCTATTGCAAAAACGTACATGAAATTTCAACTTCATACGGCTCCTCGATGGCCACAAATAAATATAAGGACCTCTTTGATGGTATCTCACTATGTTTGTTGTTTGTAGAGTAGGTCGAGTAACGATACATCGTAAAGTCCAAAATTAGACCAATGCAATCCTGTCTGCTATAAAAAAGTGCTTATGAATTGATCTTATCCTTTAGAATAGAATTTCAACTTTATTTAGTAAAAACTTCATCCTTAAATAAACTACTTATGACTATTTGTATTCATACCCCTTTCCATTACGAAAAAAAAAAAAGACACTCTATTAGTTATATTAGTTATTAGTTCATGAATTGTGATAAGAGTTATATGTGTATTAATTATTAATATGGATAAAGAAATAAAGAATAAGAGTTCCGTTTTTTTTCTTTCGTTCCTCTTCTTCTTTCTCATAAAAAATAAAAAAAGAATCTAAAAGAAAATAAAGGATTACTTCGTTCCTGATAGGAATTTCTTGAATCAGTGGATAGGAGCATACTCTGGATCGGGATCATGGGGAAGTACTACTTGATCGTTTCTACTAACTTAAAGCCCCTATTTGGATTCCTTTTATACGGAAATATCCGTCCCTCGGGATACTCTATATTACTAATCTTTTGTGTACCTTAGTATTCCTAACCGTCCACTAATTTTTGCCCAACCCCCCCATAGTATAGTACATAGTATAGTAATACAAAGATATAGTAAAAAGTAAAAACTCCCTATAGGTTGATCTTTTGTATCCGCTTCAAAACCCTGATGACTAATCCACCAATCTTTGGGAAACAGTTTCTAGTTTCTACTGCTTATCTTTACTTTCACTTAACTCTTGTACCTAGGGAATGAGACTCAATTTTTTACTGCCAATTTTTAAGCTGTTTTGTTTCACTCATATAACTATCTGTATTTAATTTAGTTCATCGCCCCGACTGATGAATATCCTAACGAATCGCACGTAGAGAGATTGATAATACACATGGAGTTAATGGTATTTCATAACTAATTGATTGAGCAGCGGCTCGTAGACCACCTAAAAAGGAATATTTATTATTTGATCCATACCCTGACATTAGAAGTCCAATAGGAGCAATACTTGAAATTGCAATCCATAAAAAAACACCTATACTCAGATCGGCTAGAACAAGGCGATAGCCAAAAGGAATTACGGAATAACTTAATAAGATTGATATGACCGCGATAGACGGCCCAAGACTGAATAAAAGAATATCCCCTCTAGAGGGGAGAAGATCCTCTTTGAAAATGAGTTTGGTCCCATCTGCTAAAGCTTGAAGAATTCCGAAAGGACCGGCATACTCGGGTCCAATACGTTGTTGTATTCCTGCAGATATTTGTCGTTCTAACCACACAATTACTAGCACCCCTATGACGATTCCCGATAAAGGAGTAAAAATAGGAACAAGCAAGCATATGAGTCCGTAAAACTCTTTTAATGATTCCGATCTGGAAAAGGAATTGATAGCTTGTTGTACTTTTGTCGTATCCATTATCATTTCAACGGTCAACTTCTCCCATAATGATATCTATACTACCTAGTATTGTCATAATATCAGCCAATTTCATTCTTTTAACTAGCTGAGGAAGAATTTGCAAATTGATAAAACCTGGTGGACGAATTTTCCATCTCCAGGGAAAAACACTCTGATCCCCTATTAGAAAAATTCCCAACTCCCCTTTAGGGGCTTCTACTCTCACATAAAGTTCTTGTTTTGACAATTCAAAAGTGGGCGAAGGTTTTTTACTAATAAATCGATAATCAAAATCATTCAATTCGAAATCCCTTGCACTATCAAAGCGGCGTACTTCTAAATTTTCATAAGGACCCCCCGGGATTTGTTCCAGAGCTTGTTGAATAATTTTGATAGATTCTTTCATTTCACTGATTCGGACTAAATAACGCGCTAAAGAATCGCCTTCTTTTTGCCATTGCACTTCCCAATCAAATTCGTCATAAGACTCATAATGATCAACTTTACGAAGATCCCATGGCATTCCGGAAGCTCGTAGCATGGGTCCGGATAAGCCCCAATTTATTGCTTCCTCTCCGCTAATAAAGCCCACCCCTTCAACTCTTTCCAAAAAAATAGGATTCCGTGCAATAAGTTTTTGATATTCAGTAACCCCTGTTACAAAATAATCACAGAAATCGAAACATTTATCTATCCATCCATGAGGTAGATCAGCAGCTACTCCCCCAATACGGAAATAATTATGCATCATTCGCATACCCGTGGCAGCTTCGAATAGATCATATATAAGTTCTCTCTCTCTGAAAATATAGAAAAAAGGAGTCTGCGCACCGATATCCGCCATAAAAGGGCCAAGCCATAACAAATGAGAAGCTATGCGACTCAGTTCCAGCATAATGACTCTAATATAGCTGGCTCTTTTAGGTACTTGAATATTTCCTAATTGTTCTGGTGCATTTACTGTTATTGCTTCTGTAAACATAGTAGCTAAATAATCCCAACGTGTTACATAAGGCAGATATTGTATAATTGTTCGATTTTCTGCAATTTTTTCCATTCCTCTGTGTAAATAACCCAATACAGGTTCACAGTCAATAACAGCCTCACCATCTAGAGTAACGATGAGTCGAAGAACACCATGCATTGATGGGTGTTGAGGACCCATATTGACTATCATGAGATCTTTTCTTGTAGTTGGTACAGTCATATATTTTTTCTCCGATTCCTTATTCCGTGAATTGCTGCAAACGAATTTCAAAATTAATTGGGGTGGGTTTTTATCTCTCGAATATCGAATTTACTAATTAATTCTTTATAACGTACTCTATTTTTCTTTGACAAATAAGATAGTAGCCGTTGACGTTTTCCTAGAATTTGACGTAAACCTCTCTGAGATAAATAATCTTTTCTGTGCAATTCTAAATGTGAAGTAAGTCTCCTTATCTTATTGGTGAAACTGAATATTTGAAATTCAACAGACCCCTTTTTTTCTTCTTGCGAAATAGAAATAACTGAGATAAATGAATTTTTTACCATAAAAAGAATTCTTATCACTCCCGCTTTTTTTTTACAAATTGACAAATCTGGGTTTTACCGATCACTAATAATAATACATTTGCGTTTGTTATACACCAAAAGTTCATTTGAATTTTTTTAGATACTTGCTTTTTTTATCAAATTCGATTACTCAATCCACTTTTCCTTTTTTCGGATATGAATACAAAAACGGGTATGGCTGATCGACTTTGCACTCAAAAAAGAGAAGCAGTTGGACTTAAGATTAAGAAGAGCCTGCCGATTCTTAATTCATTTCGGATAGGATAATGTCGTTAAATCAGTATTATTTATGTACCAGAATCTAATATAACATAACACTTTTGTCTATCTCCTTGCCTTCATATACCATATAAGATATGGCATGTGATTCATAAAAAATGGACCATCAAGTAATTCTCAATTGTGGATACATACGGATTCTTGACATACTGAAACAACTACCATTATTGGTATCAAACCAATAGCGATTCATACAAGCTAAATCTTCTAATCGATAATTGGGCCAAAGAAATAATTTCAACTTCATAAATTTCTTTGCATTTATATCAAAACTTTTACCTTTATCCAAAACTTGAAGACAGTTACTTGTACTTGCTTTGTTACCCTTACAAAATGCTAGATCTCTATCCACAACATTTCCATCTCCTGAATTTAAACAAAGTCGAATTCTTAACTCTCTACGACGTCTAGGAGATAAAATATTTTCAATAACAAGTAAATCATTATGATTTTTTTCTCTATTCCCGAGCAACTTTTTGTGTCGAGGAATGGGTTTATAAAAACCCTTCTTATCAACATCAACATTTCTTTTTTCTTGGCTTTTTTGATAACTTTTCATTTTTTGCTTATTTTTAAGTACATGTAAAACCGTTATTGTTTGATACATAATAGATTGACCATCCCATTTTATTGATAACTTAGCCGGTTCAATAAACAAATATCCCTTTTTTACTAACTCGGCAATAGGTTGAGTATTTGTCAATGGGATTAGCTCTACCCTCAGGTCCTCTCTTTTGATCGAAATTAGAGTAATTTCCGTTGGATTTTGCAGCCTAACCAGTAGAGAAATTACTTTTATATTATCGTATAGTACATTATTCGAATACAAAGGTGAAGGTTCGTCTAATTTTGCTTGAAAAACAGAATTTTTTTTTAGTAAAAGATCTAATTCTGATGTTTTCTTCTTCTTAGGTTGCTTGTCATTTTTGTTAGAATCTTCTTTCAAATCTTTTTGTTGGTTTGAGCCATCTGAGCCAATATTTCCCTGGACTGACTTTTTATTTTCTTCTTTCTTTTTAGTTTCTAATTCAGAATCCTTTTTTTCAATAGCGTTCTCATCTCCATCAAAATTGAAAAGAAGCGAATTGATTGGTATGCTCCATGGTTGAATCTTATATGTATCATAAAGTGACACAAATTCTGGGGGTAAAAACGAGAGTTTCAGAGTAGATGTCTTAGATATCGGATCCATTTTTATTCTTTCTTCATTCATTCCCATCCAGTCAAAAATGTTTTTTGTTCGATTGGCCGCGTTAAGTTGTTTATCAATCGCGAGAGAAAAAGTCTTTTTCTTATCTTCTTTATCAATTTTTGGATAAATATTACGTTTTTTAATATTTTTAAGAATGTTGACCTCAATATCCAGATCGAGCCAGAACTCTATATCCTCCATTTTTGTTTTAAGAGAAAAATCAAAAATTCTCCAATCAAAATATTTTCTCTCCCGATTTCTATGCCTATCGTAGTCTTCTCTTTTTTTTAGAGAACCAGTACCAACTACATCCTCCGACAGATCATATAATTCAAGAGAATATTTCTTGTTTTTATAATTAAAGAGAAGCTCGTTGCCCTCATTTACTTGTAATGGTGATCTAGAAATATATGAACCCTTCTTATCTTCATAATGAATATATTTATGTGATAAACGATCATATTTGTAATTTTTCAATTTTTTATTTAGTACAGGAGCCTTCGCATAATTCTTGTTTTTTTCGTTCTCATAATGAATTAATTGGTCTTTTTTCTGTTTATAAAAATCCAGATTTTGAGAGTTTTTAGTTTGAACCATAGAACTCTTCTGGATTCTATTTCGCCATTTTTGCGTTTGCGCTACTAGTCGAGACCATTGAGGTTTTGATAAATTGTACTGATAGTGATAACGTCCCCTTAACCAATTTTTCCATTCATTTATTCTCATATTGTGGATTTTCTTATGCCCTGATTTCGAATGAGATATTCCTTGTCTTCTAAAGGAATCTTTTATTTGATCCTTAAGAAAAAGAAGTGTTCCCTGATATTGAAGTACAGATTTCCAGTGATACTTGTTAATAATTTGAGTTTGTGATAATTTGTAAAATACGTATGCCTGTGACAAAGAGGCGAGATCGCAAAAAGAATATTCATTATTATTACTACTATTAGAAATAGAAAGTGATTCTTTTATAGTCGAAATAAAACGCATTTTTTTTTGATTTGGTTCATCATTAGGACTGTATTTAACAAAAGTGTTCTTATTTGATTCAAGAAAAACTTTGACATTGATTCTCATACTATTAATTATATATAAAGGGATCTCTATGTATATCCTTTCAATAAACAATTTTACGAAATAGTGCCATTTGCGTATTAATCGGGTATTCCTTCTTTTGAATATTTGCAAAATCCCTTTCTGCGGCTCTAATTTCTTATCATCATAACTTGGTTTCTTAGAACTCATTTCGATATCTGGAATTCTAATTATTTTTATAGTTTCTGTTGTGATTGTTTTAATTTGATCTTTGATTGCATTTGTACTATCAGCCATATCAGGTATTTTTTTTGATGTTAGGGAATCATTTATCCAATCCATGGATCTAACTTGATCGAGCGATTCAGTAATAGGATTATTACTTACTATATCATTATCATTTTTTCTATTTATACTTAATTCCTCCCACTCAGATACTGGAATTGTCTTTACTTTTCTAAGTTCTTGGATTTTTCTTTTGATAAATCCAATTATTTTGAAAATCCAACGTATTTGTTTTTTTAAAACCTTTCTAAACCTTTTTGTTCTTTGCTTTAAAATTCTTAGAGCTAGAAAACCTTCCTTTTTCACTTTTTTGAGGTTTGTATCAATTTCTTTCCAAATAGGTTTAAAAAAGGAGGGTTTTTCTCGGTAAGGGCCAAAGGGTCCTTCGGCTTCCATTCCGAAAGGTGTTAAAAAACAAAAATTCCCTTTTTTACCTTTTCCTTTCTTTTTCATTGGATCTTTATGATTAGATTCTACTTGAGGTTTGTGCCAAGGTTTTAGATCGAAAGGAAATAGGATCTTTATCTGAATACCATCGTCTAACCAATTTTGGGGGAATTCATTTTCTGATAATGGAATCCCTTCATAAGTACATTTAACATGCATTTCTTTACTCCATGCTTTCCAATCCTCGCGCCACTCGGGACATTGAAATAATAGCATACGGCCAATATTTTTGGCTATTATCAACGAGGGCAGTATTATATATTTTCTAAGAAATGATAGGGTTACTAAAAGCACACCCCTTAGTCGTTGAGCCTCATAAAGTTCGAAAAAGTCTGCCACCTTCTTCTCCTCCACCTCTTCCCTCGGATCTTTTTGCTCTGCTTGCTCCAGCCTTTTTTTCTTTTTTTCTTCTGGATCTTTAGAATGCGAATGAAAAGTTTTGAATTCCACGCATTTACCCACCAAATTTATGATTCTGAAAAGCAAACTCTGCATTTCGAGGATATCAAAAGAAAAAAAAAAAAACAATTTTCTGTCTTCTTGGCCCAAAAAAAGCGGGGAACGCACATATGGGTGAAACAGTGGAAAAATAGAAATTTTGCGTCGTTGAGCTCGCATGGATCCTTTAATTAAATCGCGATCAAAATCTGGTTCTTCTAGATAGGAAAGCAAAGCAATTTCTTCCGGTTCCTCCTCCTCCTTCTTATCTTCCTTATCCTTAATAGTATTCTTAGGATTTTCAATAGTCCGAGCATTCTCGGCAGTTTTATCTGTCTTATCTTCGTCAGTAGTAGTCTTAATATTCTCGGCAGTCTTATCTGTCTTATCTTCGTCAGTAGTAGTCTTAGGATTTTCGATAGTCCGAGCATTCTCGGCAGTTTTATCTGTCTTATCTTCGTCAGTAGTAGTCTTAGTATTTTTTTCGATAGTCCTAGCATTCGCACCAGTCTCCGTCTCTTTCTCAGTCTCGTTCTCAGTCTCGTTCTCAGTCTCTTTCTCAGTATAAATGACTACGCGTCTTACTTCTGGTGAACAAATATCATAAGCCTGATTTTCCTCTTCTTCATTGTCTTTTGGCTCGTTTTCCAAATCCCCCCAATCCACGTTCAATTTGTATGACCATCGAGGAACCTTTTTTTCGATTTCAAAGTTTTCGATTGCAATTTCAAGGTTTTCAATTTCATCATTTTCGATTTCATCATTTTCGTTTAAATTCAAAGCCGTATTAGGCCTTGGTTCCCCTGCAAATTCACTTCGAATTTCTCGATCTTCATCTTCAAATGCACTTTGATATTCTTTATCTTCGTCTTCAAATGCACTTAATGCACTTTGATATTGATATTCTTTTTGTTGTTGATCTTCACTTTTTTTGTTTTCTTGATCTTCTTTCCTTTTGTCTTCTTGATCTTCAAATTCTCGGAAATCATTAGGAAGGATATCTTGAAGCTTAAGCTTATTCCACATGCTTGTTAGGGAATCTTCTATCGGGTTGTTTAAAGGATTGTTGATGCTTGAGTCCAAATCGAAATTTCTAATTGTTCCACGGTGGGGTCCGCTCAAAAAAGGATCATACACTTTTGGTAAGCAGTTTTGCTCAGTCCCATCATTGTACAATCTAGTCCTTTTTTCAAGTACATCATCAAGAGAACCCTTGTCTAGAGCTTCAATTCGCTTGATAAATTCGTTGCTTAGGCTCTTTCTTTTTTGTTCGTTGGTAGAAACCCAACGATTATATAGTTCTTCCGAGGATCTTGTTTCTGTCGTGTCTAAAAACCACCTTTTTTGTATCATTTCAAAAAAAGTTGACAAACTGGGTGGATATGTAAAAGAGATTCTTTGTTTTCCGTCACTTAGGCATGTAGCAAAAAAATATTGTGCCATTTCGTTTTCGTTTCTTACAGCATTTGCAGGTTGATTGGTTGTTATATATCGCAATGGACGATTCCATCGTTTATAATCGAAAAGAAGAGTCACAATAGGTTTTTCAAATTTCTCCTTTGTTTTTTCCTCTTCATCCACTTGGATCTCTTCGGAATCGGAAGTGGTTTCTATTTCTACATCTGTTTCTTCCTCACTTTCCCCCATTTCTTTTTTTTTTTTTGAGTTTTCCTTCAGTTTCTTAGTGAAAATAGGCGAGGGTATTCCGCCTAAATTGTAGGCACAGGTGATAAATAAGAGAATACTCAAAATTCGACCCATAGAAGTTCTCAAGTCTGCCACAAGGTACTTATTTGATCTAGCGTGCCTTCTACCTATACGCGGCATTGCTATGATAGAAGGATTTTGCCGTATCCAGAATACTACCCATCCAACCCATTTCATGAAAAAAATGTGACCAATTAACCAACCAAGAAAACTACTTGTTACAAATAAGATCTTGTTGTTGTATCGAAAGATATAAATGTTGACTAATCTAGCTAACGTTGGACTTGGTAAAAGGAAATGGTTGA